GCAATGGCACTCGATCCTTATCAAACTGACTGCAATCTTTTTCTGTCCGTGAGCATCCCTCTAGATCTGTCCGTGAGAATCCCTCTAGAATGCCTTCTATTTCTAATAGGCCATGAACTAGATCAAAATCATTCTCAACGAGTCTACCATAAGCGATCCTATTGTTTTCCTCTGGTTCGGGTGGAGACCAAAGATCTTGAGCGACCGATCCGGCAGAACAATTCAAAAGATAAAGAAGTATCGTTAATTTCTTCGTGCTCATTCCAAGTTCGACGTACGAGCTGTACAAATAAAAATCCCCTTCGTTACAGAATGTCTTCTGCAAATAGATAGATATCGGATCTATGGGGCAATTATTTAGAAGTAAATTTTGTGCGACAGCCCTTCCTATCTGATAGAAAAGGAGCCGAGAATTCTGAACCGGTATTACATGGGCTCGCAAATCCCAAGTTTGTCTATGACGAGCGAATCTAATTGTATTTTCGTCTATAATTGATTTCCCATGTGAAATACTAATCGATAGGGCCTCATTGGTAAGTGCTATAAGATCTTGTGCATTGGAACCCATGGTTATGGCCGCGAATCCATTAGCCTGGAACGCTTTTTTTTCCAAGCGAAATCCCCTAGTATATGAAAGAGTGAAAAAGTGCTTTCGTTGTTGTGGAATAAGAGGCCTTCGTACCTTAATGCACGTATCTAATCTATGCGGAGCTATTAGAGAGGGATCCACGAATTGGGGAAAATGGGTCGAAGCAATAACAAGACTATTTCCAGTGGAAGATCTTTCACAATCCCAGGAGAGAAGGTTCACTAATAGCTCGAGGGAGAAGGAACCCGAATCCCTAAAATGCAGCTCATGAATGTTTGGAATCCATATTATGCAAGGAGAGATTGCTTTTGTTAATTCGATTTGAAGGCTGATATAAAATTGGGCTACGCGCCACACCGTGTCCATCTCCTCAGTTAGCGCATCCATCCTAGTTAGCTGTTCCAGCTCCATATTAATCTTATCGTCATGAGCATCTCTCTCCTCAAAACTATAGATACTAGGATCAAAATCAATATCCATATCGTCAAAAACATGAATATCTTGATTCATAGCCTCAATAGGGTCACGAGCATCAATAAAAATCTCGATCTCATCATCACTGGCATCACTGTCATCATCATCAGCAAAACGAAAAACTGTATCCCGGAACTTGTCCAGAAATATCGTAATGAAAGGAAGATAGGAGTTTTTCGTTAGGTATTTGACCAAATAGGATCGTCCAATTCCTATAGAACCTATCACTAAAATACCCCGAGAGGGGGTTACAGCTAAGCGGAGCGAAAAGGGTTGTAGATCAGATGGGACATGAACACTATTAGCCCCAGACGGGGTTTGTGCATAAGTGATTGTCTGATAATGAGCAAGGAATAGCCGTCTTTCTGCTAAAGAGGATGTATCGAACTCATAATTTAGTAGATCCTTGTTATGAAGGTCAATTAAGTTTCCTAAGTAAATTTCTCCCGGTTGTTCCATCATTGGAGAATCAAAGTCATTCTTTGAGAAATGATCACTCTGAGTCAGACTCCATAAAATTCGATCAATCCTTTTTTCTGGCGTTAAGGTGGAGAACTGAATCAAGACTTCTCTTTCTTCATCCTCAACCCAATCACTGTTTGCGGCCCAGTCTTCTATCGTTTCATCAATCCAATACCCGCTCCTTTTTCTTAGCACTGAATAGATCTCTTTACTTGTATGACTTAAATATCTCGTATTTATCGAAAAAGCGAGTGGATCGAAGGGCATACTTATGAGATCGATGATCTCGACGAGCTTTTTCTTCCAATTTTTCTTCTTATTAAAGCGTATTCCATCAGCATTACGCAAGAACATCTTTTGCAGAGCACCTAGAAAGAGATTAGTTAACCTGAACAACCCGAAAGAATTCGATTCAGATAGAGGATACCTATCCAGAAGTTTTCCCACCTCAATCTCAAGCATAGATGATTCCATTATCAAAGATTTGACCGTTTTGAACTCTGTCTGTAACTCACTAGCGATCGAGAAAACAACGTAAAGATGTACCACAACGAGACTTCCAGCCACAAGAAGAAGGAAAAAGATTGCAGAGAGGAACTCCCGCAGATTTTCCGATCTCAGCTGTGTCGATCTCAATGGTGGCTTATTTTTTGGAGGAATCAGGCCATGGGACAGAACAAACTTATGCCAACACTTCCTCTGAATCGTACTTATCTTCCTCTGAATCTTACTTATCTTCCTCTGAATCTTCCTTATCAGAGTATATTGCCTCTTCCATTTTGTAAGACAAAATGAAATCTGTTTCATTCGCCCTTTTGTAACTGCTACCTCACTAATATCACTAATAATATCAATAAAAATGGATACACTATCCATAAAAATGGATACAAACTTGTTTTTGCTCTTTAGTCTCCACAATAGGTCTGAACAAATTTGTAAAAATAGAGGCTTTAGATATCTGTACCCTTGGGAAGT